AATCATTTAATGAAAGTAGATTATCTTTCCATTCATTTCACAACTATAATATCTCTTCCCGAACCAAACATGAATCTTTCGATTCATTTGGCTCTCACGCTCAATTGTTTCTTTTATCTTTTCTTTGATTGATGGGCATTCCCATATCTTTGAATGGAATGAGCCTATCCTCTCTTTTCTGTTCGTATTTAAAGCTATCGAAACTGATCTAACATCAGAATCTTAGGAGGACTCTTCAGACCAGACAAAAAATAAAAAATTGTCAGCAAAGTTGTTTCTTTATTTGTTCTTTATTTAGAACTTCTTTCTTTCAAAAAAAAATATTTTAAAGAAAAAAGAATTCTATTATACTATTAGAATAGAAATAGAATTGAATAGAATTCTGAACTTCATTACTTCATTCTCATTATTATTAGAATGAGATTTCGATTTTTTTCATCCAAAAAATTCTCTTTTTTATACAAATACATTTTATATAAATACAATACATAGGTCGTCGATTCGGCAGTGGGGGAGGGAAGATACCCATTTTTCCAGTTAATGGTTCAAATAATTTTATCCATATGAGTGTTCTACATCGAATAAATTCCCAATTATTCCTTTTTTATTTTTATCATTTTGAAACCTTTTTGGTACTAACCTAGCGGTAGAAAGAGTACCATGCTATGCTGTGCCTGGACTTCAAACAATTGATCTTTAACCATGTAAAAGACCTCATTGATAGAGAAGAGAATCAAAGTTCATTTACCAATTAGTCACGAAATGCTATGGTTCTTACATATGATTTCTGAATGAAATCCAATTCAGAAGTAATTCGTCGAGATTGTGCACCCTTTGTTCCTAGTTCTGCTATAAAAAAGAATACATAAATAGAAAGAAAGTGCAGTCGGTGAAATCCAACCTATTCTTGAAATAAACAACTCGCACACACTCCCTTTCCAAAAAAGATCAATACACCCAGCACTACGCTTAGATTTATTGGATTTGTTGCTAAAATATCGGTATTAAACTCGAAACTCCCAGCGGATGACCAGTGCCCCACGGAAACAAAAGAATCAATTAGATTTTTCATATGCTCTCCCTTTATAGATAGGACTAACAAAGAACAGAGTTCTTTTTGTATCACTCCGCTTATTATTCTTAATGGAATTTGAGAATTCTCAAATTTCTTAGTTATGGTTATGTTTTTCTTCTAAGATGAAATGAAACATTAAACAAAAGGATTTGCAAATAAAAGAGCTAATGCCACGACCAGTCCATAAATTGTTAAAGCTTCCATAAAAGCCAGACTAAGCAATAAAGTACCTCGTATTTTACCCTCTGCTTCTGGTTGTCTCGCAATACCTTCTACGGCTTGGCCCGCAGCAGTACCTTGACCAACCCCAGGTCCGATAGAAGCAAGCCCTACAGCCAATCCAGCAGCAATAACGGAAGCAGCAGAAATAAGTGGATTCATGGTAAGCTCCTCGCACCAAAAAAAAGAAATGGTTAATGATACAACCAACCAATGAATTAGTACTTAATCTACTTCTTTTTCTACTTCTACTTTTACTATTTACTTTACTACACTTCTTTTTTATTTTTTGATCTTTATCACGAAAATCTATCGGGTCGAAGTAGCTAAAAGCTCCAAATGGAATTCATAATTTCATAATATTACTGAATTGTCAGAACTACTTCGATATACCGTTTTTCCTTTCTACCTTATGTAATAGATATGTATACGGTTTTAGTCATTGCGTTTCCTTGTTTATAAAATATTCTATTCTTTCTCTTTCATTCAATTCACAATAACAGACAAAATAGAAAAAGGACTGATATGGGAATCCATCTAAATGCAGTGGGCTAGAAAAAAGAGATAGGGGTAATTGCTATTTCACTAGTAAATAACATATACTTTTCTTCTTCCATAACGTAAATCACCTGCACTCTTTCTTCTATTAAATCGTATTCTGGAACCATTCTTCGAAACATACACAAGGATTGATACTCATAGGCATTACATATACATATATGTAGTAGGATCCCCAACCCTTCTTTCTATTCCAAATTCTGCAATATCATCTATCTTTCTTCATATATACATACATGTAGCTATTTGCATTTTCTTATCCAACCCAGTAGTGGATTATATTGAACCCCCGCATTGCTTGAATTGGGATAAACTTCAAAAAAGACTATTTCGAAAGTTAGTCAATGATGACCCTCCATGGATTCACCTATATAAGCCGCAGCCAAAGTTGCAAAAATAAGAGCTTGAATACCACTTGTAAATAATCCAAGAAACATGACAGGTATAGGAACTACTGAAGGCACTAAAGAAACAAGAACAACAACCACTAATTCATCAGCCAATATATTCCCGAAAAGTCGAAAACTAAGAGATAAAGGTTTTGTGAAATCTTCTAGAATATTAATTGGTAAAAGTATTGGAGTTGGTTGAATGTATTTCCCGAAATATCCCAATCCTTTTTTGCTAAGACCCGCATAGAAATATGCCACTGACGTAGGTAAAGCTAAAGCAACAGTAGTATTTATATCATTCGTGGGCGCAGCTAACTCTCCATGAGGTAACTTTATGATTTTCCAAGGTAAAAGAGCACCTGACCAGTTAGAAACAAAAATAAATAGGAACATCGTTCCTATAAATGGAACCCAAGGACCATACCCCTCTCCAATCTGAGTTTTGCTCAAGTCTTGAATAAATTCAAGGACATATTCGAAGAAATTCTGACCGTCGGTCGGAATGGTTTGTGGATTCCGAACAGCTATGATGACTGAACCTAATAAGATAGCAATTACAACCCAAGAAGTGATAAGTACTTGGGCATGAATTTGTAAACCTCCTATTTGCCAATATAAATGTTGGCCTACTTCTACACCTGATATATCGTATAACCCTTTGAGTGTTTGAATGGAACATGGTATAACATTCATATTGTCCTCTAACAGATTCAAAAAAGTAATTATTTTGATTCAACCATCTCTTTCTCAATTCATCTATGTTCATTCATGAATTTAAGTTATGAATCGTATATTTCGGAAATCACATAAAAAAAATACCAATCATTTTATGTTTTCAATCTTAATTATTATTCAATATTCAAAACATAGTTCAAACTCCAAAAGATGCAAACCAAAATAGTAACAGTCAAAGAGAGTTCACCAAAAACAAACTAATCTTCTTCTTTCTTCTTCTTAATGATAAGATTAATGATAAGATAATCAATCATTTTTTAGATAACTAGAACGGCCCTCACAAATTGCAGATACTAATTTGGTAAGAATCAATCGAATCGAAGCTATAGCATCATCGTTGGCCGGAATAGAAATATCTGCAAGATCTGGGTCACAATTTGTATCGATTAAACAAATCGTCGGAATACCCAAAATGACACATTCTCGAAGAACCGTATATTCTTCTTGCTGATCAACGATAATTACAATATCGGGCAATCCCGTCATATATTTGATCCCACCCAGATATGTTTGCAAGGTAGATAACTTTCTCTTCAACATTGCTGCATCTCCTTTGGGGAGACGATTGAGTTTCCCCATCTTTTGTTCTGCTCTTAAGTCCCTGAACTTCTGAAGTCTTGTTTCTGTAGTAGACCAATTCGTTAACATACCACCAAGCCATTTTTTATTAACATAATGACATCGAGCCCTTATTGCTGCTGATGCTACTAAATCCGCTGCTTTCTTTTTGGTGCCAACGATTAAGAATTTTTTTCCCCTACTTGCTGCATCAAAAACTAAATCGCAGGCTTCTGATAAAAAACGAGCAGTTATAGTAAGATTTGTAATATGAATACCTTTACGCTTTGCAGAGATGTAAGGAGCCATTCTAGGATTCCATTTATTAGTACCATGACCAAAATGAACTCCTGCTTCCATCATTTCTTCCAAATTGATGTTCCAATATCGTCTTCCCATTTTCCCACACTTTCTCTTTTTATTCTTTTTTTCAAAGAGATTCAGTACCTTGTGAAATAAATAATTGTTCCGACGGAACCTTCTACCAGGATTGACCATTAATCTACGACCCAAACCATGAATTTCATTCTTTCTTTTTTATTTCATTGATTGATTACGAAATCCATAATCGGACCAGAGAGTTAAAGTAAAAAGAATGAACCTCTTGTTAGGAATTAGTAAATTACATTACGTAAATGATTGGTCTGATGTCTCATGGAAAGTGTTTGGGGCACAAGAACAAAATAATTCTCTATGGTGTAACAAAATATCTCCCATTTCCAACTCGAATAGATTCTTCCTTTTGATTTTCAAATGAATGTTTTTGTCTTGCTTTGAACGATGTACTAATTTTTTGAATCCGGTACCAACCGGTATAATCCCCCCCAGAACAACGTTCTCTTTCAGGCCTTTCAACCAATCAATACGACCTCGTAGAGCAGCTTTTGCTAAAACTCGAGCAGTTTCTTGAAAACTCGCTTCGGATATGAAACTTTGAGTATTCAGAGATGACTTCGTTATTCCCAATAAGATTGCCCGATAACAGATCGCTTCGTCCAAAACACGCCCTGCTCGCTCTGCTCGCAACAATCCAATAAATTCCCCAGGTAAAAAAACATTAGACATTCCATCTTCTGAAACCAAAACTCTTGATGTTACTTGACGTACAATAATCTCTATATGTCTATTATGGATCTGTACCCCCTGGGATCGATAAACCTTTTGGATCTTATTAACCAAAGAGATACGACTTTGGGCTATGGTTAGTTCAGCTCCAATAAAGAATCCCCAGGGGATCCCAAGAATCCTTCGGATACGGTCGTCCCAACCTTCAACTCTTCTTTCGAGGTTCATCGATATTGAATCAATTGAACGAACTTCTAAGATTTGTTCCACTTTTGGAAGACCTTGCGTTATGTCACCAGATCTCGATTTTTCATATATAAATGTAATTAATGTATCTCCTTCATAAAAGGTTTCCCCATAATGGCCATGGACAGTTGCTCCTGGAGTGACCAAATAGGGCTTAGCTGATCTTATAACTAAAGAGTCAACATGAACAATGAAAATTTGACCAGATTTTTTTATGCGTGATCCGTATTTCAATAGACATACATTTTCACAAAGGAATTGTCCAAGGCTAATTATTGTCCATGCCTCTTCACAAGAATCGTGATGGAGAAAACACCAATTCAAATGGAATGAATTCCAAATGATGTTACTGCATGGATCGGGATTATAAATACTACTATTTTCATCTAGGAAACAGTATTGAAATGGAAGTACTTGAAGCACTTGGAAAGTCTGTTGAAATTTTTCAAGTAAAAAATATTTCTTTAAAAAGACTTGATTATAAGTTCTTAAATAGTAAGATGAACGAAAATTTACTATTTTAGGCACAATAGTACCTAAAGGACCCAAAAAATCCCTAATTGGAGTCAGGGGATCCGATTCTTTTGTCGCATTATTATATCTCGAAGTATTGAAGGGGCCGATTCGAAAACAATTGGATGATGACAAAATTATGAAAGATTGGCATTCCTTATTTCGATTCAACAACGTACCAAGAGTTTCCTGATGTTGGGGAAATAATTGAATCTTCGCCTTGGAATCAAAAGGATTTCTATCGGCACGATCTAATTCATTATTGGAAATCAATCCTGAACCTGCCGTATCATACCTTTTTTCGGTATACGAAATAGTGGATTTTACTAACTCAATTCGGATGAAATCACGAAGCAGATCATTTGCCCTTATTTCAACAAAAGAAGCATGAACCTCTTCTTCTATAGAACTCTTTTTTTCTTGTTCTTGGTCCCAAGTCAATACTAAGCAAGCCCGAACTAATTGAATACTTGTGTGAGAAATTCCTCGAATTGACTTGCCATTTCCATAAAGTATATAATTGACAATTCGAAGTTGTACATTATCCTTTTCCTGCAAGAGATCCTGAGAGAAAAGTGTTGCTAAATTTATCCCATCAGCTATTTCATATGTGACTACGGGCCGAACCAAAACAAAATACTTTTTTTTGGTAGGTGTAATTCGTTGGACATAGATCCAATTTTTCAATTTTTTTGATCCTTTAGAATTATTTTTTTCCATTCCTGGTGGTATCAAAACGCCACTGTGCCTAGATATTTTATCCACCTCTCCAGAAAAATGAATATCTCCAGAAAAGATTTTCAGTTCCATACTTTTTTTTTTTCTCTCCACTCGGACTAATCCACCTACTCGACTTCTTGTATTCATATTTAAAGCAAGTCGTGTATCTACTCCAATGATACTATTGTTCCGGACCATTATGGGCGAAGATCCGGGTAAGATATGCACTTCCTCGGGAATGAAAAAAAAACGATCTACTTTCATTTGCATTTGGTATTTCGGACTCAATTCTTTTGCTCCTCGATACTCAAGAAAATCCTCTTTTTTTACGATTGAATCTACTTCGACAATCCCATGTTTAGTAATTCCCGAGCTGCTTCTTCTGTATCGCGGATCATCAAAATAAGCAAGAATACTATTTCTACGTAAAATACCATTTATAGGTATTTGAATCGAAATACCAAAACAGGGTTTTAGTTTCTTTTCTTGTTCTTGATCATATTGTAAGGGAATCACGAATCTATTTCTTCGCTTTTTAGCCAAGGAATTCTCTTGACGAATAGAAGTAGAAGGCTCTTTGAGATTCCAATGACCCTTGGATATGATTCGATAAGGTTTTGAATAGTCAAGAATTTCCCTATCTTTTTTACCAAAGGTATCCAACAATTTATGTCTTACTTGATCATTAGTCAGTGAGAGATCAAAGATATATCTTTCTTCGAGAGAAAAAGAATTAGCATTCATTTGATCTTGATCCTTGTGGAGTGAAAAAGACACTATATTGGATCTGCATAGACCTCCTGCTAATATCCATAAATGACTTGTTTTTGGTAATAGATGAACATTACTATATGGATATTCGGGCGCATGATAGCCATCAGTACTCCAGTGCATTTCTCCTTCTGACTCAGAATAAATATGTTTTTGAACCCTTTCTTTAAAATGAAAAGTGGACGTTCCGGCACGAATCTCGGCAATCACTTGTTCTGATTCTACATATTGATCATTTTGAACTAAAATCAAACTTTTTTTTGGAATATTCACATTATGTAGAATATCTCGACTCTCAATAGTTACATACAAGTCTATAAAACATAGAAAAGCAGGATGCCCATGACGGGTACGTGTGGGATGAACCAAATCCTCATCAAATTTGATTTTTCCATTAGAGGGAGCTCGTACATGTTCGGCAGTACCACCTGTGAATACTCCGCCGGTATGAAAAGTTCTTAATGTTAGTTGAGTCCCCGGTTCCCCAATTGATTGACCCGCAATAATGCCTACGGCTTCTCCCAACTCGACCAGGTCACCATGAGTAGGACTCCGGCCATAACATAATTGACAGATCCAAGATGTACTCCTGCAAGTAAAAGGGGTTCTAATATATATTGGGTGTGCTCGAAAGGTTATGAATCGATT